TCCATCGATTATCCAATACGTATGGATTTATCCGTATGAAACATCCTGCAAATCCTTTTCTTTTTATACTCAACTATTTCTACTAAACTAAAACAAATAATAAAAAGAAAAAAACTCTATTTCTATTTTTATTTATATATATATATATAATAATATAATATAAATTATAATAGAAATAGAAAAAAAGAAAACTGTAATGAGATAATAAAGAAAGAATTGGATATGCGTAAAGATCTAATCCGCTTTTCGGCCGAAACAAAACAAGATAAGTCTTGAATTATTTTTCTAAGTTATAAGTTGAAGTGAATTGAAGGAGTTCTATTTGTTCAATTCTACCCGGAAAATAAAACAAGGAATAAGAATCTTTGGCAAATAGGAGACATGATTCTTTCGATACAAGACGACACAAGAAAATCCTTTTCTTGTGTCGTCTTGTATCGAATCGAATAGACGATTAGGAAGACTAAGAATACTTTCTAGAAATTTCAATTTTCCCGTCCTCCTTGCCTTGTATTCTATCCTTTTCTATTTGTATACTTATTTTCTATCATTAGGAATGGTATACAAGTAATGAGTTTCAGACATCCCGCAAAATAAAAAAGAGTAAAAAAAAAAACAAAGAAAAGACTTATATAATTTTTTGAATCATATATCATTCTATCGATCAACAAGAATTTGGCACTTTTACCAACTTTATTTTAAGGAATCTCTAGATTTAGAAATTCATTTCGTACAACTGAACCTTTTCAAACTGTTTCTTTTTCAGAACCAAAAAGATTTGTGCCAAAATCACAGATGCCAAGAAGAACAGAAGGCCTTGGACTCGTAATGGATCTTGAAGCACTATTTCCGTGTCTCCCTGACCAAAACCTCCTACATTTGGATTACTTGTTAATGGTTGATCAAGCTTGATGGATTCACCTTCTGAAACAAGAAGTTCTGGTCCTGGAGGTATAATATCAACCACTTGACGTCCTTCTGATGCATCAACTATGGTTATTTCATATCCCCCCTTTTCTTTACGTGCTATTCTGCTTACTATACCAGCAGATGTAGCATTATAAACTGTATTGTTACTCTTGCTACCATCAGGATAAATCTGACCCCTCCCTCTGTTCCCACCTACATATATGGGATATTTTAAGAAGTGAACGTCTTTTTTCGTCGCAGGGTCGGGGGAAAGAATAGGAAAGACGATTTCACTATATTTCTGACCGGGAACAGGACCTATCACAAGAATATTTCTTTTATTAGGACGATAACACTGAAAAGAAAGATTGCCCATCTTTTCTTTAATTTCGGGAGAAATACGATCGGGGGGGGCTAATTCGAATCCCTCGGGTAAAATAAGAACAGCCCCTACATTCAAAGCTCCTTTTTTACCATTAGCAAGAACTTGCTTCAGTTGCATATCATAAGGAATTCGAACAACTGCTTCAAATACAGTATCAGGAAGTACAGCTTGCGGAACTTCAATATCCACGGGCTTATTAGCTAAATGGCAATTGGCACATACAATTCGCCCAGTTGCTTCTCGTGGATTTTCATAACCCTGCTGTGCAAAAATGGGATATGCATTTGAAATAGATGCTCGAGTTATTACATATATCATGATCGATACATAAATGGATCGAGTCATCTGTTCTTTTACCCAAGAAAAAGTCTTTCTATTTTGCATGGTCCAATCATTGATCCCCGGAATTTCTACAATAAATTTGATAGGTATCTAGTAGAATTCCCTATCCACAAGTTTGCCATTGTATTGATTGTACTGAAATAATTGTACTATAGTATGAATTATGAATACCTTGAAGTGAATAAGGTAGAAGTATAAAGAAAAAGATCTAATGAATTATTCATTCATTCATTGAATGATAAATTACTACAAGCGAAGGAGATACACGATTTAAAAAATGGAAGATCCAATATTTCACAATTGTATCTAGAATCACTGGAAAAGTGGAAACAAGACCAGATATAATCTGATCATTCTGAGCCAATCCAAAATCGCTGTAGATCGAACCAATCATTAGTTCCCAACCATGGGTCGAGTGAAATCCGATCCATAAATCAGTAACTAAAAGAATCAAAAAAGCTTTGATTGTATCACTTAAGTTATAGAGAAATTCCTGAATCCAAGAATTTAGAATGAAAAGTTCTTCATTACCCAGAAAAAAATAACTACTTAGAATAGCGAAACAGATTAGATTTGTAGAGAAATGCAAAATGATATGGAAATGAGATTCATTGTGTCTTTGGACCAATTGTATTGTTTCCTTGTGCATTCCTATACGAAGTCTTTGCATATGTGTCTTCGAGTACTCCTTTATCATCTCGTCCAACAGGAATAGTTCTTCTAATTCCATAAATTTTTCTAGAACATTTTTCTCTTGAATATCATTCAAAAGGATTTCGGATTGCCTGGTATTCCACCAATTAATAACCCAAGTTTCTAGACATTTCTTAAATGAGAGAGAAATCCACCAGGGCAAAAAGAGTATAGACACAAGATATGGGAGGGAAGTCAATGCTTTCTTTTTTTTCATTCTGTATCCATGATGTGAATTGTTAATGAACCTGTTTCATTCGTCGATTCTATCTGAGATTTCTATGAAGCATGAATTATATAACAAGAGCCTATAACTCTAACAAGAAAACAAGAATAAGGTATCGAACCTATGGATCTTTTCCTATTTTTGTTTTTGTGTAAGAATTGAGTTTTTGGATCTAGAATAATCTAGAATAGAACATAGAAGAAGGGCCCTTTTCAAATGAAAAAAAAAAGAAGTAAATATTCTTTCCATATTCCAGAGATCACAATTAGGCAAATTGTAACCAATTTCCCCTTTATTTATTCCTTTCGATGAAGACTCGAAAACCCATTTGAACTAACGAATAGAATTTGGATTTAAAGACGAACCCTACAGGATCCTTTAATTCTTTTATTTCTATTTTGAATTCGAAAGATTTCACTGTCTAACCGCAGCGCGGGGATAGGGTATCAATTCAAAGGCCTAAAAAGAGGAATTATGTTTTACGAAAACAAAAGACATGTTAGGATATTTGATGAATCTATAATTATTAGACCTTTTACTAGTATAAAGAGTGAAGCTGGACACCATGTGTATGCGTATACAAAATAGTTTTTGTGTACAAATAGTTTCTATTCTCCTTAATATATTTTATTTGATTAGTTATTAGTTATATTAGATTTTATTAATATTGTTCCATATACGTCCTCCTGCTTTTGAGATGTATTAAGTTCCTTCTCTCATGCTGAGATTTATTCTTCAATTCATTTCAAAATACTTCAATGGGTACGCGCAAGAAATAGGCCAATTCGGCAGCTTTTTGTTCAATTTCTCGTGGAGTCAAATTCTCATCAGTACGGGTCAAGGGAATAGCTCCTTGGCCCCTAACTTCCATATAAAGGACACGACGAGGAAAAAGACCCTCTCTCACCTCCATTCTGATTGATTGGATATCTTTCATAAAGAAACGAAGGAAGACGCGACGATTTATTCCAGGAAATCCCCAACGAAAAAGGGACATTATCCCTTCTTTTCTATCGAATTGGTCATAACCACTACCTACATTCAATGAAATTGTGCACCACAAATAAGAACTAATGAATAGACCTGCGATCCCATAAAAAGACATCACGATCCCTTGTGGGAAAAAAAGAATTTGCTGATACGGAAATACGGATATCAGATTTTTACCAAGATAACTGGAAGTTCCAACCACTAAGAATCCTAGCGAACCTAAAAAAAGGATACAGGCCCAGCAAAAATTACTTGTTTTTCGAGACCCCGTTATAAGTTCTATCCATATATGTTCTGATCGCCAGTTCATACTATACTAGATCCAGTTGCATTCGATTGGAATTGAGAGAATAATCCAAAAGGATTTGACTCGACTTTTATTGCTTGATCCCGAAGTAACTTTCATCAACTAGCAGCATTCCAACAGGAACTATTAGGAATAATTGGTTAGATAAATTGAGTTTCTATTTCAAATATTTTTAAAAAAAGATTTGCTGATCATTTTGAATTTAATCATTTAATTTATTAAGCTATAACCGCATATACATGCATTAATGCGTATATTATGCATCTGCATACATAACAAAACAACTCTTCCATTTGTTTTAGGAAAAGCCACATATCATATATCCTACCATATTACATTAAAAAAGTATCTGTATGATGATCCAGTTTTGAAATAAATTGATGAGATTTGGTCCCATCATATTTAGACAATCTTATTTCTTTGGACATAAAGAGATAAAGAAGCCATTGCGATTGCCGGAAAGACTAGGGCCACTACAGGAACAAAAATAGAGGGAAGGTTAAAATCTATCATAGAATGGGTACCTCAATTTCATATTTGTACCTATTATTATTATAATTATAAAGATATCTTATGATAAGTCTATCTATTAGATAGAATATTAATATGAAGTATTTCATAATCAATAACGAATGTAGAACTCAATGAAGTGTACCTATTCCTCTTTCTACACGAATATTTATGAGAATCCACTTTAATAAATTGGATTCTTCTTCTCCCATCCTTATCTTCATCGTCTTTCTATCTTTCCTTTCAAAACACCTTTTTTGTTTTGAAAGGAAAGATAGAAAAGAGTTTCTTATGAGTTCCCGACTTTAACCAATCTTATCCAACAAACAGGGATTCCTAGTGAAAAACGGGGGTTTTCGCTAAATAGAAAGAACTTCTATATTCTTATTATTTTTTATTTGAATATTTCTATTTTATTTCTTTGATTTGAGATTTCTTATTTCTTTTTTTCAATATCTTTTTTTATCTATTTTTCGTTGTTCTATATATGAATATGTCAAAAGGACGGAGAATTTTATTTTTATTTCCCGGATTTATCGGAAGGAGAAAGAAATTCTTTTTTATCTTGTCGATAGAGGGATGCTTATTCCTAATCAGGAAGAGAGGTAGAATAAAAAAGGGATCCGGGGCAAAAAATCATTATCCAAAACTTCTAACTCTTACTACACTTATAACGGATGTCTCCAAAGAAAACACCATCTTCTTAGTTTTATTTTTTTAATTATAATGAACTAAATGCGTATTCGCTACAAATAAAAATAACTGAAGCTAGTGCTATACTTCCATTTGAAAATGAAGAATTTCAATCTTTTTTTTTGAATCTTGATTCAAGGTATTTTTGAATCTTGATTCAAGGGAAGGAAACCATGTAGCTGAAATAACTCATTCAGAACACCTTTTAAAGGATTACGTGGTACGATTGGGTCGAATAAGCCCTTATCAAATAAATACTCAGCCGCTTGTGAACCATCGGGTACTGTCTTTTTCAATGTTTGTTCAATTACTCTTTTACCCGCAAACGCAATGTAGGCATTAGGTTCAGCAATAATGATATCTCCCAACATACCAAAACTTGCTGTAACTCCGCCAGTTGTAGGAGATGTAAGGATTGATACATAGAATAACTTTTTATTTGATTGATAATCATATGAAGCAGAAGATATTTTAGCCATTTGCATCAAGCTCAAACTCCCTTCTTGCATGCGTGCTCCTCCAGAAGCACACACAATAATGACAGGTAGAGATCGATTAGTAGCATACTCGATCAAACGGGTGATTTTCTCACCTACTACGGATCCCATACTACCTCCCATAAACTGAAAATCCATAACTCCAATTGCTATGGGAATACTATTTAGTTGACCTATGCCCGTTTGAACAGCTTCAGTTAAACCCGTTTTTCTTTGATAAAAAGAGATGCGATCTATATAAGGTTCCTCCTCTGAATGAAATTCAATGGGGTCCATAGAAACCATATCTTCATCCATAGGCTCCCAAGTGCCAGGATCAATAAAGAGTTCAATTCTATCTGAACTACTCATTTTCAAATGATATCCGCAGTGTTCACAAATATTCATTTTTGAACTAAAAAATTTTTTATAATTTAATCCATAACAATTCTCACATTGAACCCATAACTGTTTGTATTTTGTATTTATATCGAAATCATTAGATATTTCTCTTCTATTGAAATAACTGCTACTAGTTTTGATACTAGAATTTCCACTTTCAATACTACTTGTACTTTCCGTACAAATGAAACTAAAAATGTAACTGTCGATACCACTGTAAATGTCACTATTGATTTCAAAACGAAGATAACTATCAATGCAACTATTAATGTGATTATTCCAATTAGATTGAGTATCATACATGGAATAATAATAGTAGTAATTACTACTATTAGACCCACTATTCAAATAACTAGGAAAAAGAATCTCTAGTTCACTCAAACTAGCATTGTCAATATCAAAAATATGATTTTCAATATCAAAATATACAGAATAAGTGTCACCATTACTATTTCTAACTAAAAAAGTATGATCAGAGATCAAACTCCAAATATTCCTGCTATCAAATAAATAATTTAGATAATTAATATTACTGAAACTATAACTGTCCCAACTAGGAATCTTTTTCTCCGCATCATTTAGAATAGTTTCTTCACTTCCACTGGTATGTCCAAGAGCATCAAGACTATCATCCATTGATTTACTGAGTCCACACCTATGTTCTAACTTCTTGTTAGACAACATTGAATTGAACCAACATTTTTCCATAGATTCTTTCTGCCCCCTATTTGATAAAAACCTAATACTAATAGATGAATAGTCATTCGATGAAGAAAAAATCATTTTACTATTTTTTTTCTTTTTATTTCTCATCAGAATTCAAATGAAGTATATGATCCAATCATTAAGATTGTTAATGAAAAACGTCCGGTGAATCATTTCAATATTATGATATAGATTATGATAGAATCTTTTCCTCAAAAAAAGATATATGATATATAAAGATAAAGACAGGTTTTTCTCATGTAAAACTTTAAATTCTCATCAAAAAGATACATAGTTGTTTCTTCCCATAAATTAAAAAAGAATTCTCGTCTCGTAGAATCTCGTGTCATATAGTCAAATAGTTTCTATTACAACAGGGAACAAAAAAGACAATATACAGGATAGGGGTAGAAAGAATCCTTCCCTTGGCTTGATCTATGGCCTGAAACTAAGGAATATAAAATGATCCACCAATCCAATCCCAAGGATCCATAATTCAGCCTATGGTTCCAACAATAAATAATAGAATAGATAAATAGAATAGATAAGTTGTTTAGTCTTCCTTCGATCTTATCTTCTTATGTTTAGATTTTGTATATACTTGTATATCGTAAGGTCTGTACATATAAAAAAAGATATATGCAAATACACAAAGACCCCATAGTATAGGATTAGTATAAGATGTTTATACTTTATCCGATTCGGCCCAATCTTTCTTTTTTTGAGGAAAAGATTGGGCCAAGTTTCATTGCAATCAATTAGGAGAACAAACAGGAATTGCTGAATTATACGCGCTTATTTTGTCTCTTTATCTAGCTTATCTACTGGGTCGAAATCGAATGTGATCTCTTTCCATATTTCA